GGCTTCTCCTTCTTTTGAAAATTCTGTTCACTAGGACCAGAATCCTCTTCACCTTCACTTTCACCTTCATCTTTATCTTTATCATAAACATAATCCGGAACATTCTGTGCAAGGTGATCCTCGTCATAGTTAAAACGAGCGAACTGGATCTCCTCGGCCAAAACTACATTGTACCAAGAGGGAAATCCCACTGCATTGTCATTGGCCCTTTCGATCCAATCAAATAGAAAGCCCCAAGGGGACCATATTCTAGGAGCCCAAACTATGAACTCGGATAACATCTTCTTCGGGTTGAATTTTTTCCCCCCGGGAAGGGAGATCGTCTGCGGTGCGTCGAGAACTATCTGATCAAGTATAGAACCAAATGCACGGTGCATCCTAGCTGAGGGATTCCTTGGTTGGGGCCGAAGAGGCAATGTCACTGGATCCTTATCAAACTGACTGCAATCTTTTTTTGGCCGCGAGATTCCCGCTAGAACGCTTTCTATTTCTAATAGGCCATGAACTAGATCAGAATTATTCTCAAGGAGTCTACCAGAAGCGAGCCCATTGTTTTCATCTCCGGGTCGAGACCAAAGATCTTGAGCGACCGATCCGGCAGAACAAGTCAAAAGATAAAGAAGTATCGTTAATCTCTTCATGCTCATTCCAAGTTCGCAGTACCATCTGTACACATAAGAATCCCCTTCGGTACATTTCTTAAACATATAGATAGATATAGGATCTGTGGGGCAATTACTTAGAAGGAAAGTGTGTGTTACAGCCCTTCCTATCTGATAGAAAATCATCCGAGAATTCCCAAGCGGTCTTACACGGGCTCGCAAATCCCAAGTTTGTCTATGAAGAGCGGATCTAATTGTATTATCGTCTATAATGGATTTCCCCGTTACAAGACTAATCGATAGGGCCTCATTGGTAAGTGCTACAACCTCTCGTGCAGTGGAACCCATGGTTATGGACTCGAGTCCATTAGTATGGAAGATTTTTTTTTCCAAGCGAAATCCACTAGTATATGAAAGAGTTAAAAAGTGCTTTCGTTGTTGTGAAATAAGAGGCCTTCGTACCTTAATGCACGTATTTAATCTCTTCATAGCTATTATAGAGGGATCCATTTTTTGGGGAAGATGGGTCGAAGCAATAACAAGACTATTTCTAGTGGAAGAGCTTTCAGAATCCCAGGAGAGAAGGTGCACTAATAGACCGAGGTATAAGAAAGTCGAATTCAACTCCACCTCATGAATGTTTGGAATCCATATTATGCAAGGAGACATTGCTTTTGCTAATTCGAATTGAAGGCAGAGATAAAGTGCGGATACGCGCCATATCGTATCCATGTCCTCAGTGTCATACATCCTAGTTAGCCATCCCAGCTCCAAATCAATGTCACGATCGGGATTGGCACTATCATTAATATCACGATCGATATAGTCAAGAGCATGAATATCTGCACGAACGATCTCAATATCGTTACGAGTCTCACACTCCATACTTTCATCATCACTGAAAGCATCCTCATCCTCATCATCAATAAACTCATCCTCGAAACGAAAAAATGTATCCCGGAACTTGTGCGGCAATATCGTAATGAAAGGAAGATAGGAGTTTTTCGCTAGGTAGTTGACCAAATAGGATCGTCCAAGTCCTATAGAACCTATCACTAAAATACCCCTAGAGGGGGATAAGGGTACGCGGAGCGAAAAGGGTTTTCGATGAGATGGGACAGGAAAAGGATCAGCCCCAGACGAGGTTTGTGCATAAGTGATTGCCTGATAATAAGCAAGGAATATCCGTTTTTCTGCTAAACAGGATGTATTGACCTCATAATTTAGTAGATCCTTTTTATGAATGTCAACTATGTTTCGTAAGTAAAATTCGCCCGGTTGTTCAATCATTTGATCATCATATTCATTCTTTGATAAATGATCACTATGAGTCATCAGACTCCATAAAATTTTATCAATCCTTTTTTCTGGCGTTACGGTGGAGAACTGAATCAAGACTTCTCTTTCTTCATCCTCAACCCAATTACTGTTTGCGGCCCAGTAGTCTATTTTATCATCAATCCAATACTTCTCGTTTTTTCTTTTTCTTATCAATGAATAGATCTCTTTACTTGTATGACTTAGATATCTCGTATTTATCGAAAAAGTGATTTGATTGATGGGGATCCTTAAGAGATCGATGGGGATACTTAAGAGATTGATGATCTTGCTGAGATTGATATTCCAAATTTTCTTCTTCTTAACGCGTATTCCATAAACATTACCTAAGAACATGTTTGCCAGAGCACCTAGAAAGAAATTAGTTAACCTTAACCAGAAAGAAGTCGATGCAGATGGAGGATACTCATCCAGAAGTTTTTCCACCTCAATCTCAATCCTATATGATTCCATGATCAAAGATTTGACCTTTTCGAAGTCACTAAAGGCACCGAAAAGAGAGAAAAGACTTGCACAAACGAGATATCCAGCAACAAGAAGAAGGAAACGGATTGAATCGT